CTGGGAATAAACGTTTCTCTGTGGAGGAACGGAATAGCAATTTATTCCTATGGAACATCTAGGAACAAGAAGATTTAATCGGAAATATCGACAAATTCTTTCGGAGTCCAAAGAAATGAAATAAAAAAGACCCACTGTTCCAATTTGATCTCTATCGAATTTTAATATCAGAATAGTGGATATAGTCATGATTCAATGGGTCAGGTCCACTTACTTTTTCTTTTGTTGATTTCTAATCTTTACAATGGATTTGATTGGAATAATGGAAAATAGGAATATTTGGCAATTCAAGAGACGACTTATCATTATTCATTATAATATAATAAACAAATGTTCAACTTTATAACTATAATTACTATACTATAACTCATTATAATAATAACTTATTATATTATAATTAAATAATACAGTTGGTTACTTTTTTTTATTACAAATATAAACAATATCTCTATTCTCCGCTCAAATATGAATACTAAGACTGGAGTTTTATGAAAAAATCGAAAGCCCCTTATCGGATTTGAACCGATGACTTACGCCTTACCATGGCGTTACTCTACCGCTGAGTTAAAAGGGCCCGTTTGATTCAATTCCTGAATGAGTCACTATGCGGATAAGATATATCTATGTACATATATTATATACATAAGTACATGCAATAGACTCATAGTGGCTAGTGGCCCATTCAGGAATGATAAATTGGATTTCGCTACCGAGTATAGGGTAAGAATGGTTTATTGATATTGGATTTGATAAATATCAATGCAATGAATTGTTTCAAGACCGACCCTAATTACTTTTCTTTTATTGAATTGATCCCTATCAGAACGAAATTCACTTGATTGATACATGTACCTACCAATTCGACATAGATCCAAGATATTTCATCGAATCATGTGATGAAGAGATTCTACTTGTCCCCTGAACCAAATTCTTAAAGAAAAAACAATTTTCGATAACTTGTTGATCCCCTCTTTCCAGATTTATCATTTGTTAATTTCCTGACTTAGTGTGAGATAGAGATAGGCATATCTCATCTTAACAATGAGTGAATCAATGAATGAAAGTGGAAGAAATAGAGTTTAACCCTTTTTCTGGCGGACAAATCATTCCCTGAAAGGATCCTATCCTTCGTATTCGTATTATTGTATTATTTTCTATTTATATATATAAATTTATCATTATTTATTATTTTATTTATATAATATATATAGATTTATATATAGATATATAGAATGGCGAGTAGAATGAATGATTCATGAATATAAATGACGAATCAAAGAATTCTATGGAATCATGAAAGACGGAAAGATTCGTCGGATCTAGTCATACCATTACATTATATTGACAATTTCAAAAAACTGTTCATACTATGAGCATAGTATGCTGGCGGTCGGGCAAGCATGCCCCCATCGTCTAGTGGTTCAGGACATCTCTCTTTCAAGGAGGCAGCGGGGATTCGACTTCCCCTGGGGGTAGGGTACTACGAAAGGAAGTTGATCATGGATTATCAATAAGCCTAGAATTGATTCTTCCTGGGTCGATGCCCGAGCGGTTAATGGGGACGGACTGTAAATTCGTTGGCAATATGTCTACGCTGGTTCAAATCCAGCTCGGCCCAATAATTCGCTGATCTACCATGAAATGATATAACCCATTTGTTTTGCAGAAATGCCTGATACGGAGGAATAAAAAAAATCAAACTTTCTGATATATCCATTTATTTGCTCTATTTATTTTTATTTGTTCCCACAAATTCTGATCTTGCTAATGATCTAGATTCATATCAGGATCTGTAAGTATAAAGTCTAAGGAAAAGGGTAAAGAAAAAAAAGAAGAATCTTTTTTTCATTGAAAGATTTATTATCAATCGATTTGGCAATAACGAAAGGATTACTAGTAATCCATGTCGCTCTCACTAAAGTGCGTATCCATGTGGATATCAATATATCATTCGCGTCTATGTTACAACACGGCGATTCTAAATAGAAATGGTTTGAATGAAATCATAAGAATATGTATGCTATACACTTTATTTCCCTGGGATTGTAGTTCAATTGGTCAGAGCACCGCCCTGTCAAGGCGGAAGCTGCGGGTTCGAGCCCCGTCAGTCCCGACGGATCCAATAAATACTCAATTCATCTCTCCATTTTCTGTGAAAGAGGGGACAAGGAGCAGAATTTAATTCCCAACGGAGATCCTTATTTCTTTTTTTTTTTTTTTGCTTTTTCGTTTCGCATTTCTCATCAAACAAATCCGGGAATTTCCATTACTTCAACTAGTACCAGTTGATTAGTACAATTATTGGTAGCATCATATTCAGAATTCCAAGAGATACCGTACTGGGTCGGACTTTTTCGATTGCTCCCGATCCGTGTAATGGAATAGAATACCCTATGTTTCCTGGGAGCACATACACAAATGGAATTCCTTTCTTGTACGCTACAAAATGAATTTAACATAGTTACCCTGATAGAATACTTTTCAGATTAAACCTATCTCTTTTTCTGGTTCCGATTGTGTGTAACCTCAATTACTAATTTGAATTTGAAACAATTTATCTCATTCAAATTGCACACTAAACTTTTGATATATGCGTCCCAGTCCTAATCCAAGGAACGAGGATATTAATAAAAGAAAGATCAAACAAGGATCCCGCCCCTCTTAGCAAGGGAATGAATAATATTTTTTTCTTCCTAAGGTAGGGGTCCCATCGAAGAAAGAACAAACTCTAAAATAGAGAATTTGATGGAATATTAGATCTTTTATACCGGGACTGATCTTTATCACACTTCTTTGTCTTCCAATAAAATTAGATCATTAAAAAAGCAGAGTTTAGAACGTCCGTTTTTCCATTTCACTTCTATTGTTTGTTTGGGTTTGTAACCAATGGAAGTGGAAAAGCGGTCAGATGATACTTCATCAGATGATTGTACAAGGAAGGCGGTAGTTTATAGAAAAGAAAGAATGGAAAAGAATGATAAATAAAGGAATTCTTGATTGGATCAGGAATCCAATTTTTGATTCGGTATGGATAAAAGATCTTCCTATGTTATACTATTCAATTCTCGACGATGAATCGATTTGATAGCTCAGATATTGTTATTCATGATATTGATCCGATTCAATATCATCGAGATGTAATTCATCCCATTGAATTTACAGGCGAAAGATTTATCATCTCTATGGGATTAAATCCCGAGTTATTGCGAAGTAAAAAAAAACGAAACGATGAGATTATGGAAGTAAATATTCTCGCATTTATTGCTACTGCACTGTTCGTTCTAGTTCCTACTGCTTTTTTACTTATCATCTACGTAAAAACAGTCAGTCAAAATGATTAATTTAAATGAAACTTGACTCCTTAGTTCTTATCAATGATTGAAGAAATAAAATCAAAAGGATTCCAATTTCACGTCTTAAATGAAATGAGCGGACTAGAATCAGCAGTATTCTATGAGATCCGATAGTATGGTAGAAAGATTCATATATTTCTTTCTACCATACTATTTATTAGTGTTATTGTAGTGTATAAAGTTGTACTGTATAAAGATAGAATAGATCAATCTAAAATATGTATCTTCATATTCATATATCATATATGTAGATATCAATTACATATATGTAATGTACATAGCACCGCAATTCTATTTCTTTGCTTCATCTATTTGATTTGTATTGATTCCAATCAATCTGAAAAAATAGAAAGGCAACTCTTACTCTTATGGTTCGAATTCCTAGATTTCTGATTATTTCCAATATAAATCCCGGTATCCGTCGAAAGAATCAAATCAATGAAGGAAAAATGGTATAGGCATATATTAATAAAAGAAAACCAAGTAATCTTTTTTTTTTGGCATTTCGAAGAAGTAATTGATTGAGCCGTTGACAGATGATTCAAGGAGTTCTATGGGAACTTCTTCGGATTTCGAAAAGGAGTAGTAAACCCCACCTATTTTTAACGCTCGAACCATGATATGAAACGAGTCGATAAAGCATAAATCAAATTTATAAAATAATAAAACAAGCGGTAAGTGCGCAATATGTGACTTGCCCAAGGCAAGATCTTATTATGCGTAGTATCTCGTTGGACAATCACTATGTCTATGTTGTTTCCCATAGAAAGTGCGTATCCACTTAATAACAGAATGACTTTCTCTTTGAACAGTAAAGTAAAGAGGGAAACAAATAAAAAGGTGTCCGTTGTTCCTCATTGTCCATATATAATTCTGGTAAGAGCCGCTTCATCGAAATAGAAAGTTTAGGAAGAATTCGGCTGGAAGAAATTTCCTATCATCTGTATCCTTTTTACTTTCGAAATACGAACATGGGAATCATTGAGATATCTGTTTGATTGAAAGGGTATTATTCATATAATACATTACTCCACCAGAATCCAATGGAATTTCGAAATAAAGATATTTTTATTTCAATTTAAATACTATTTTTAATTAATATTAATAATAATTAGAAATTAATACTTAAAATTAATATAGTTTAAAACGTTTTACAGAACGATCTATAAAACAATTGATACAGTTTGATTCCTCAACTCAATTAGTCGTACCCTTAGAGTCCACTTCTTCCCCATACTACGAGTGAAAGGGAAAATGTAAAGACTACCATTAAAGCAGCCCAAGCGAGACTTACTATATCCATGTGAATTATGTCCCCTATCTCTATGAATATGAAGGAATTATTCCATTATTGCTCACTAATAATAGTGGAATCAATGGTGCAGAGTCAAAAAAAAAAGGGGGGGTTTCTGACCCAACACTATTGATGAACCAATCCAATAAATCCACTTATAACAAGTTCGTATATGATTTCTAGTAGAATCGGGAAATATTAAGCACAAGCAAAATAAAATAGGCAGTGACACCCTTGGAAAGTATCAAGGGAATGTTACTAATGGAACATGTAGGATAATAAAACCTATTGTTTCTTTTGTTGCCCTTCATAAGTAAAAGGCATAAAAATATGGAATCAAGATAGATCACTAT